CTCTTTTTTTTGATGTGATTAAGATCACATCATGATGCCGCCCCCCCCTTTTCTTTCATTTCTATTATGCTGGACCGGTTGAATTCATTAGATACCGGTTCCTATATTGAAAAGTTTTTTCTACTATTTGATTTCTTGTATATTTTCTTTCATCTCTATCGGAGACCCGTATTTGGTCCAATCAGAAATGATTCTATCATTTCTATATCATCAATTCAATATAGATCGCATAACATATATATTATAGTATAATTTATTATACTTATATATGCCCCTATTTCTACCGTTTTTAGCGTGAAATTTGAAATACTTGAACGGTCGATTCTTTTTTTTTCGTCTTAGCTTTCACCTTTCCGAATGAAACCAGAGGAGTGTTTCATTATGATCTGGATTGCGCTTTTATCTTTCATGTTATTCTTAGGGCAGGCCTTCTATATCTATAACATAACAAAAAAAACATTATAACATAACAAAAAAAAACGAAAAGGAAGATTTGAGTATTATTAATTTTAAATGAAATTAATAGCCATAACTAAAACTAATAAAAGAAATTAATAGCCATAACTAAAACTAATAAAATCATAACTAAAACTAATAAAATGGCTATAACTAACCATTCCGTTAATTTAGAATTAGAAGAGAATTCAAAATAAAATTATTTATTAAATAAATAGGAAATTATTTCGAATTATATATAATATTATATATAATAAATATAGAAATAGAATAAGATTCTAAACTTAATTACATTACTTTACTCGATTTTATTTAAAATGAAATATTAAAATATATTTTCAAATTAAATTAAAATGAAATATATATATTTCTATATATAAAATATATATGAAATATAATAAAATTATGTAATAAAAAATAGTAAACATAGAATAGTAAAAAAAATCTTACCATCTAATTAAGCTAATTAAGATATTTATTATTGATAAACATATATTTGATTTATTGATAAACATATATTTGATTGAGAAACATATATTTGATAAATAGATCAAAATTTTATATCGCGATATTTAATAATATCGCTATATTAATAGGTATGTTCTATAATATTCAAATATCCAATATGTTTGGAAATTCTAAAATTCTATTTTCTATTCTTCCTTATTTTTGATATTTCTATTTTTCTATTTTTCTATATATCATATTTCTTATGAAATAGCTAAGAATGAACAGTTAATATCTCAGTAGTTTACTAAATTAGTATACGTGTACAGTTTATGTTATGTGAGCCCGCTTAGCTCAGAGGTTAGAGCATCGCATTTGTAATGCGATGGTCATCGGTTCGATTCCGATAGCCGGCTTTTCTCCGTTTGTTTGATTTTTGATTTTTTACATAATTGATAATGTGAAATCAAAGCGAAAAACTTCTTTCCCTTTTCCCAAGGGTCACCCTATCATTTCGTAGGAACTTCCAATTATGAATAAAAATGGGATTGGAGGAGTTCGGTCTCTGTAGAACAAATCAATCAAGAAAAGAACCCTGAATTTTTTTTTTATTATTATTTTAAATTCTTTTTATTTATATAATACAATTATTTATATACAATAAGGTCCGGATATTGATACAATTCCTCTAATTATTCTTTGTAATACAATACTTCAGTAAATTTCGATTAATTTATCATATTTTAGTTTAGTTTTAATTTTGTTTTATGAAATTTCATAAAAAAGAAGGAGTCTTTATGTCACGTTACAGAGGGCCTCGTTTCAAAAAAATCCGTCGTCTGGGGGCTTTACCGGGACTAACTAGTAAAAAGCCTAGAGCCGGAAGCGATCTTAGAAACCAATCGCGCCCCGGAAAAAAATCTCAATATCGTATTCGTTTAGAAGAAAAACAAAAATTGCGCTTTCATTATGGTCTTACAGAACAACAATTACTTAAATACGTTCGTATCGCCGGAAAAGCCAAAGGATCAACAGGTCAGGTTTTACTACAATTACTTGAAATGCGTTTGGATAACATCCTTTTTCGATTGGGTATGGCTTCGACTATTCCTCAAGCCCGCCAATTAGTTAACCATAGACATATTTTAGTTAATGGTCGTATAGTAGATATACCAAGTTATCGCTGTAAACCCCGAGATATTATTACAGTGAGGGATGAGCAAAAATCTAGGGCTCTGATTCAAAATTATCTTGATTCATCCCCCCGCGAGGAGTTGCCAAACCATTTGACTCTTCACCCATTCCAATATGAAGGATTCGTCAATCAAATAATAGATAGTAAATGGGTCGGTTTGAAAATAAATGAATTGCTAGTTGTAGAATATTACTCTCGTCAGACTTAACCCCAACTAAAATAACAAGGGTTCGGACAATTTTGACCTCTCCATTTTGGCTTAAGTAAAGGGACCCGGGGTAAGTAAGGTAAGGGGTTTGATCTGGGGATTTTGATCTCATTCATGTATCATAGATCGGTAGGGGATTTTCATTCCTTGTCCATTTTGCCCAGTATTTTTCGTACCACAGAAGATTTGGATTA